ACGAAAAAACAATTTTTTTTGCAACCTAAACCTAGTACACTTATATCTGAATGTATAAGTACCCATATGAATCTACTTCTATGAAATATTCTATTCCTTTACTAGAAATCACAAGATCATTCATTAGGATTAATAAGATCCATTGCTATATCTTATCCATATTTAGTCATTCCACCGTATCTTGTATCTTTCTTTTACTAGCTTTATTAGTTTTATTCTATACCGTTTTATCCCTATGAGATACCATACAATGATTTTATAAAGAAAGGATATAATGAAACTCTTGATTGAATCTTTTCATGGGAACACGATCTATTTTATTTGATTGATGGATCCAACAACTAATTTTAATGAATTAAAAAAGGGAGTGGTCTTATTCAAAGCGCCTCGTGATCTTCAACCAATTTTGTGCTTCAATATAATTACCCGGACTGAGCGCTATAGCTTGTTTCCAATACTCAGCAGCTTGATCGGACCAAGCCTCTGCAATTTCAGAATCACCTTGTAGAATGGCCTGTTCTCCCCGGTCGGAATAGGTAGCTCCTTCCCTTCGAACCGTACTTGAGAGTTTCCTACCTCATACGGCTCGACAATCGATTCTTTTTGCTTGCGCCCCGTCTTAATCTACTTTATGTTAATTGAATTAGATTTGTCATATTGTCATAAAAGTATCCCATTTTTGTTGGGTTAGCCAGAAGAAGTTAATTACATAAGTTTAAAACTCTAATTTTTTGATCAATAAAAAGCTTTATCTTTTCTCCCACCTTCAGAGGAATGAAGTATGGATCGACCCTATATCCTATATATAATAGTGTTAAAATATAGTGTTAGAATTCTCTGAAAGGTAACTATCTCAATTGTATATATGCAATTTATATAATATAGATATAGAATTTTTGAAAAAGACTTTCCTCCCTAATATCCTAATATAATATAAGAAAAAAGAACTTACGATCTTTGGGATCTGATGCTACACCGCTGCTCAATACCTTAGTGGATCAACTCTATTACATAATTTGATTCCTAACTTTTATCCTGTATCACGGGATAAGTAAGCAAAGCAGTTCTTAACTCTATCGACCAAATAGCTTGCTAATTGATCTTTACGGTGCTTTCTCTATCAATTCAATCCTTTATCCATGGAGTATATAGGCTTTATCCATTTCTTCTTAATTTTGGTTCTCGTGAAGTCTCTTTACTTGCTACAGCTGATAAAAACCGTTGCTTTAGACGACGCATATGTAGAAAACCTATTTCATTCTAGTATTTACTAGTTAATTGGATCTTTTTTCCTTCTTTCTATAGTAGAGATAGTCGCACGTAATGACAGATCACGGCCATATTATTAAAAGCTTGTGGTAAGAATGGGTTTCGTTCCAGTGCCCGGAAATAATATTCCAAAGCCCTTGTATGCTCTCCGTTGCTTGTGTGTATAAGTCCTATGTTATAGAGTATATAACTTCGATCATAGGGATCAATTTCTGGTCGCGTAGCTTCATAATAATTTTGTAAAGCTTCCGCATAATTTCCTTCGGATTGAGCCAACATCCGTTACGGTCGTTCATTCTATTCAAAGAATCTCCGTTCCAGAACCGTACGTGAGATTTTCATTTCATATGGCTCCTCCCTTCTTTCTGCGCATAGTACTAAGGGAAATAATCCATGAAATTCAAATTTTACTATTCTCATTATGAACTGAAAGGAGCTAGTATTTTTACAAGAAATCTCTAGCCAGCCTTCCTGCAAGAGGTTTTTTATTAACACCAACTGTATTAGTACTAGATGGAAATGGTAACTCCAACAATTTCTTTGTCCTCAACGCCCCCTATTTCCAGGAATTAGTCACTTCAACGATCTTTGATGGTTATACGGATACCCAAAGTACGAACGAGATGGATGTTTGTTGTCCCAACCATTCTTGTTAGCCCCGATACCGATAAGGAAAAGGGTAATTTATAACAAAGTTTTCATGTTGTTGATTCCTAGGTGTAGTGCTTCTTCCCCTATGCTGCCTATTGGTACTAGTGGAGTAGGATTGACTCGCAATACGGAACCCATAGGTGTAACCTTTCGCTAAATACTAAAATCAACAATTGAAGCATCCGAGGCTGCATCAATCGAGGATACACGACAGAAGGAATTGTTCTATCTACAAACTTCACCTTCACCAAGCGTGGGTTTATTTTAATAATTTGGTTTTTTCTATCTCGAACCATGTCTCTTTTCTTTCTCGTAATACTGGACCTAAAAAAAAAAAAAGAATCAAATCGCACCATCTCTGTAATAGGTAAATGCCTTTTTTTCTCCGGAAGTTGTCGGAATTATTCGTAATAAGATATTGGCCACAATTGAAGAGGTCTTATCAATAAAATTTGCATTTATCTGAGATCTCGGCATAATTAACAATCCATTCTATAATTCTTTTCATTACCCTTAGGGTAAGGGGAAAATGATCCCGCAAACTAAAGGAATTGTACGGTACGAAATAACATAAAATAAA